CCAAAAAAAAGAAATGGTTAATGATACAATCAACCGATGAATTATTACTTCATTATTCCATCACTTAAGATCTATCCGAAAAACAAAAAAAGAACTAAGAACTCTGAATTGAAATAATAATATTACTGAATCATCAGAGCTACTTCGATATCTCGTTTTTAGTTCCTATCCGTGGAGTCTTTGTAAATCTATATGGTTCCAATTCTTCCATTTCTTTGTTCCGAACCATTCCATTCTTTCAATTCTTCGCTCTTTCTCTTCTATATGCATGCTTGACTTCATTTGTTTATTCATTCAATCCACAGTCACAGATAAAACGGAAGGGCTTGCATTGGAATCCGTCTAAATTCAGTGGGATGGGAAATAATATATATGGATAGCCCATATATAACTAGTGAATATCTAATATCACATATACACTGTTTCTTTAATAACGTAAACCATCCGTATCTTCTATTGAACTGGATTCTAGAATCATTCTTCGAAACATATACAGGGATTGGCTTAGAGCCCCTACATATACCCAGCTCGACCCCCCTTACTTTTTTTTAATTCTCTAATATCATACATTTTTTTTTTGCTCCTATTCTAGATCGTATATACCGGTATGAGTTGGGATAAGCTTTTTTTTAAGACCATTTCGGAAGCTAGTCAATGATGACCCTCCATGGATTCACCTATATAAGCTGCGGCTAAAGTTGCAAAAATAAGAGCCTGAATCCCGCTTGTGAATAATCCAAGGAACATGACAGGTATAGGAACCACCGAAGGTACTAAAGAAACAAGAACAACAACTACTAATTCATCCGCTAATATATTCCCGAAAAGTCGAAAACTAAGTGATAAGGGTTTTGTGAAATCTTCTAGGATGTTAATTGGTAAAAGTATTGGAGTTGGTTGAATGTATTTACCGAAATAACCCAATCCTTTTTTGGTAAGACCCGCATAGAAATATGCCACTGACGTAGGTAAAGCTAAAGCAACAGTAGTATTTATATCATTCGTGGGTGCAGCTAACTCTCCATGCGGTAACTGTATGATTTTCCGGGGTAAAAGGGCACCTGACCAGTTAGAAACAAAAATAAATAGGAACATAGTTCCAATAAAGGGAACCCAAGGACCATATTCTTCTCCAATCTGAGTTTTGCTCAAGTCTCGAATGAATTCGAGGACATATTCGAAGAAATTCTGACCGTCGGTTGGAATGGTTTGTGGATTCCGAACAGCTATAGTGGCTGAACCTAATAAGATAGCAATTACAACCCAAGAAGTGATAAGTACTTGGGCATGGACTTGGAAACCCCCTATTTGCCAATAAAAATGTTGGCCTACTTCCACATCGGATATATCGTATAACACTTTTAGTGAGTTGATGGAACAGGGTAAAACATTCATATTGCCCTCTGACATAAATAGAACTTAAAAAGGAATTATTTTGATTCAGCCATCTCGTATCTCTTTCTCAACTCGTCTACTTTGAATCAATCGTATATTTCGGATCCCAAGTGATCACATAATATCCCCAGTGATTTTGATCTCTTTTTTGAGACTCAGGGATAGTAACCGATTCAATCAATTTATGGAGTTTCCAAAGTCATTGACTTATCCTATTATTAATCAACAATTTCTTATATAGCTAGAACCGCCCTCACAAATTGCGGATACTAATTTGTTAAGAATCAATCGGATTGAAGCTATAGCGTCATCGTTCGCTGGAATCGGAATATTTGCGAGATCCGGGTCACAATTTGTATCGATTAAACAAATTGTTGGAATCCCCAAAGTGAGACATTCTCGAAGAGCCGTATATTCTTCTTGCTGATCAACGATGATTACAATATCGGGTAACCCCGTCATATATTTGATCCCGCCCAGATAGGTTTGCAAGTGAGATAATTGCCTCTTCAACATTGCTACATCTCTTTTCGGGAGACAGTTGAGTTTCCCCGTATTTTGTTCCGATCTCAAGTTCCTGAACCTATGAAGTCTCATTTCTGTAGTGGACCAATTCGTTAACATACCACCGAGCCATTTTTTATTAACATAATGACACCGAGCCCTTATTGCAGCTGATGCTACTGAATTGGCTGCTTTATTTTTGGTACCAACTATTAAGAAGTGTTTTCCAATACTTGCTGCATCAAAAACTAAATCACAGGCTTCTGACAAAAAACGAGCAGTTCGAGTAAGATTTGTAATATGAATACCTTTACGCTTTGAAGAGATGTAAGGTGCCATTCTAGGATTCCATTTCCTAGTACCATGGCCAAAATGAACTCCTGCTTTCATCATCTCTTCAAAATTCATGTTCCAATATCTTCTTGTCATTTCTCCCCACATTTTCTCTCTTTTTTTTTTTTTATTTAAGAGGTACCTGAAATAAATAATTGTTCCGACGGAACCTTCTACCGGAGATTGACCGTTAATACCCAGTCCAAGTCATTAATTCCTTTCTATTCGTTATTATCTTTATTACCAAATCAAATGACCAGGACCCTAT